ATATTAGACAAGTTGTCCTTTCGCTTTTTTTCCAAAATGGGAAGTTTTGGATCGAATTTTGATATTCGAGGGATTACCATATATAACATAGAATTTCTCCTCCAATTCCTTTTAGTCGAGCTTCTCGGTCTGTTATTATACCTTGAGAAGTAGAAAGGATTGCAATTCCCATTCCACCTAAAACTCTCGGAAGTCCTTGATAGGTGGAATATATTCGTAGGCCGGGGCGACTTACTTGCTTTAAATTTAACATTTTTCTATATGAGCTTTTCCTATTCCTTCTATGTCGTAGAGTTAAAACCAAAAAATATTTGTTTCCTTCCTGATGCTTCCTTGCGTTTTCGATAAAACCTTCTCGTAAAAGTATTGTAACAAGGGTTTCCGTTATTTTGGTAGATATTATTCGAACTGTTCCCTTTCGATTCGTGTCAGCATTTCGTATAGAGGTTATTATATCAGCAACGGTGTCCCTACTCATGATGAACTAAATTTAGCAGTGCCTCCAAATTTGAATATAATCAACATGCTTTGTTAGTTTATTATTTGATTCTTTGATTTTTTGAATTTATGAAATTCAAAAGGAAAGGCATATACGTGATACACAATCTACGAAAAAAAAAAGGTATTTTATTCCAATATTCGACTATTTTCATTTCATGATTTATAATACGTCGGGAGCTAATGAAACTATTTTAGTAAAGTTTAAGTCTCTCAACTCTTCGGCGATTGCACCAAAAATTCGAGTTCCTATTGGATTTCTTTTTTGATCAATAATAACTGCAGCATTGTCATCATATTGTATTATCATGCCGTTGTCGCGTTTAAGTTCTTTGCGGGTACGTACAATTACAGCTCTGATCACTTCTGATCTTTCTAAGGTCATATTATTATTTGGTATTGCTTCTTTTATCACAGCAACAACAATGTCACCAATATTCGCATAGCGGCGATTGCTAGCCCCTATGATTCGAATACACATCAATTCTCGAGCCCCGCTGTTATCTGCTACATTCAAATGGGTCTGAGGTTGAATCATATCAGTTTTGCATTTTTCAAGGGTGAAAAAAAAAAAAAAAGAAATATTGTTTGTCCAAAACAAAAATTTGGCGGTTTTTTAAGAAATTTTTTTTGTTTCTACATTTCTATCCTGAAATAATAAATTGAGTTCGTATAGGCATTTTAGATGCCGCTATTGAGATAGCCTTTCTGGCGACTTTTTCTGCTACTCCGCTTATTTCATAAAGTATTCGACCTGGTTTGACAACAGCTACCCAATATTCGGGATTTCCTTTACCCGAACCCATACGTGTTTCCGCAGATCTTACTGTAACTGGTTTGTCTGCAAATATACGTATCCATACCTTTCCACCACGACGCACATTTCGGCCCATTGCTAGTCGCCCTGCTTCTATTTGTCTAGGTGTGATCCAAGCGGGTTCAAGTGCTTGAAGAGCATATCGACCAACACAAATACGGTTACCTCGACAAGATATTCCCTTCATTCTTCCTCTATGTTGTTTACGGAATCGGGTTCTTTTTGGACTAAGCATAGCAATTCTATCAAAAGGAGTCAATCAAATTTTTATTCAACCTTATAGAATTAGAATTGATCATTTTTTGTTTCATCATTGAATCGAACAGAACGGAAAGACAAGTAAAGGTTTGTTATTCCTCGTCTATAAATATCCAAATTTTTATACCCAATAACCCATATATAGTTCGAACTGGATAGGTGCAATAATCAATTTTAGCACGAATGGTTTGTAGAGGAACTCTACCTTCTCTGATCCATTCGACACGTGCAATTTCTTTTCCGCCGATACGTCCTGCAATTTGTATTTGAATTCCTTTTGTACCAGCCTGTTCTGTTAGTTTAATAGCCTTTTTCATTGCTTTTCGAAATGAAACCCTATTTTTTAATTGTCCCGCTATAAATTCTGCAAGAAATTTAGGATGTCTGTAAGGTTTTCGAATTCTTGTAATAGTAATATTGAGTTTTCGGTTCACAGAATTCAATTCTTTTTGTACATTCATTTGCAGTTCTTTGATTCCTCGTGGTTTATTTTCTATTAATAACTTTGGGAATCCCATATAGATTATGACTTGGATTAAATCAATTCTTTTTTGAATTTCTATACGTGCAATTCCCTCGACACCAGAGGCTGTTCTCATATTTTTTTGAGCATAATTCTTGATACAATCCCGTATTTTTTGATCTTCTTGCAGACCCTCAGAATAATTTTTTGGTTGTGCAAACCAAATGGAATAATGCTTTTGGCTTGTCCCAAGTCTGAAACCAAGTGGATTTATTTTTTGTCCCATATTACCCCACTAGATTTTAAACGAAAATTGCTACGTAAATACTTTTCCCCATTATCGAATGTTTTAGCTATTTGTTTATAGTAGGATATATCTTTCAATGTTATTTTTATATGAGAAGTGGGTCTTTTTATCATATAACTACGTCCTCGAGCTCGAGGTTTTAATTTTTTCGCGATAC